TATGATAATAAAAAGAAAAGACAAATACAGATTCATTAGAACCTTATACCAAAACAACATTATCGAGTTAGATACGGATAGCAAAAATTGTCTATAAGAATACAAATTTATAATAGATCACAATAGATTCTATGAAATATCAAAAAATCCCGCGATTCTATTATATTATTCATTAAACATATGTATTTTATTGTATATTATTTATTGGTTAAATATTTTTGAATCGATTCATTCGCGAGGAGCCGTATGAGGTGAAAATCTCATGTACGGTTCTGTAATAGAGATGGAATTGAGAAACAACCATCAACTATAACCCACAAAGAACAAAATTCCGTAAACAACATAGAGGAAGAATGAAAGGAAGATCCTATCGAGGTAATAAGATTTGCTTCGGAAAATATGCTCTTCAGGCACTTGAGCCCGCTTGGATCACATCTAGACAAATAGAAGCGGGGCGGCGAGCAATGTCACGAAATGTCCGCCGGGGTGGACAAATATGGGTACGCATATTTCCAGACAAACCCGTTACAGTAAGACCTACTGAAACGCGTATGGGTTCGGGAAAAGGATCTCCCGAATATTGGGTAGCTGTCGTAAAACCCGGCAAAATACTTTATGAAATGGGCGGGGTCGCAGAAAATATAGCTAGAAAGGCTATTTCAATAGCAGCATCCAAAATGCCTATACGAACTCAATTCATTATTTCAGAATAATCATTAGAACGAAAGAGGTCTTTAGTATGAAAAAAAATGGCAATTGTGGGTTTATTTTTTTTTTTTTGAACACAGAATATTTTTTTGACTTCACCTTTTTGACTGAAAGATAAAAAAATGATATGATTCAACCTCAAACCCTTTTAAATGTAGCCGATAATAGCGGAGCCCGTAAATTGATGTGTATTCGAATCATAGGAGCTAGTAATCGACGGTATGCTTATATTGGTGACATTGTTGTTGCTGTAATCAAAGAAGCAGTACCAAATACGCCTTTAGAAAGATCGGAAGTCATCAGAGCTGTAATTGTACGTACTCGTAAAGCACTCAAACGTAGCAACGGTATAATAATACAGTATGATGATAATGCTGCGGTTATCGTTGATCAAGAAGGAAATCCAAAAGGAACTCGAATTTTTTGCGCAATAGCCCGGGAATTGAGACAGTTCAATTTCACTAAAATAGTTTCATTAGCACCCGAGGTATTATAATACGAGATCGTGATATCGATATATTATTTATGAATTGAATGAGTATGAATGAAATAGATTAATTAATCTATTTTATTTCACATATATACCTTGTGTAATAATTATTTTATATTTTAAATATTAAAAGTATATAAAATATATATATAATATATATTTTGCATTAGTTCATTTTCTAATATTCTATATATAGAGTATTCTATATATAGAATATTCTATATAGAGAGTATTCTATATTTATAGTGAGTATTCTATATTTAGAGTATCCTATATATATTTACATTATTCTATTAGAATAATATTTTCTATATATAGAGTATTATTATATTCTTATATTCAATACAATATTAGATTCAATATTAGATATTTTATTGAATCCAATCCAAAAATAAAAAAATGGAAAAATGGGAGCACGTTGATTATATCGAAAGTAAGGAGCAAGAATCATTTTCGTTTATCGTGGGTAAAGATACCATCGCTGATATACTAACCTCAATATGCAATGCTGACAGGAATAGAAAAAGAGCAGTTCAAATACCGCTTACTAATATCACCGAAAACATTGTGAAAATCCTTTTACGAGAGGGTTTTGTTGAAAACGTCAGAAAACATAGGGAAAGCAACAAATACTTTTTAGTTTTAACTCTACGGTATAGAAGAAATAGGAAAGGATCATATAAAACTTTTTTAAATTTAAAACGGATCAGTACACCTGGTCTACGAATCTATTCTAACTATCAACGAATTCCTAGAATTTTAGGAGGGATGGGGATTGTAATTCTTTCTACTTCTAGAGGTATAATGACAGATCGAGAGGCGCGATTAGAAAGAATCGGCGGAGAAGTTTTATGTTATATATGGTAATTTTTTGAATATCCGAACTATATGAGAACCTTCTATCCATTTTTGTGAAAAGAGAGAGAAAATATAGATTTCAAATATTACTTCTCATTCATTAGTGAATGCGTGAAGAGGATTTAACTAGAATAATAGAAAAAAAAGAATTCATGAAGAGTGAATATAGAATGAAAATAAGATTCTAGGTTATGATTCCAAAAAAATTCGATGTACTCATATTTTATATGTATACGATCGGGAAAGTAAAAAATGGAAGTATAAGTCACTTAATTTAATTAGACTGTTTTTCAACTTCAACATTCTTTTTTGTTTGAGGGGGGCACAATTCGAAGTTAAAAATGTAAGGAAACCTTAATTTCTTCCTATAAAAATAGAATAGATTCAGAATTAAGTTAAGGAGTAACTAATATGAAAATAGCAGCCTCTGTTCGTAAAATTTGT